TAGCATACCCCCCTTTCACGAATTGCTGCATTTATTCGAGTGATCCACAAACGACGAAAATTTATTTTTTGCCTATCCCTATCCCGATGAGCCGAAACCAAAGCTCTTATTTTTTGTTGAGTAATAGTTCGAGTAAGTCTTGAATGAGCCCCCCGAAAGCTTGATGCAAATAAACGAATTTTTGTTCTACGTCTCCGAGCGATATATCCCCGTCTAATTCTGGTCATTGAATAAATGAAACTTTAACGAATAACTAATAGATTTCCTTTCTTTCAGTTATTCTTTTGCCCCTTTCCTAGTATATTAATAACAAAACGGATTTTTCCAATGTATAAACTAAAAATTCCAATGGCTTTGGCTACTATAACCTTCCCAACCACGATTTTTTATTTTTTCTAGGCATTTCACCTCGAAATACGAAATTGTACTTAAAAAATAGCAATGATAAAGAAATAGTGGATTCCATCGTTTCTATGGTTACTTCTTAAACGGTGAGGTCTTCTCTATACACCGGAGCCTTTACTTCATTTAATCAATGTTATTGCTAACTTGTATAGTTCACATTCTTCGGCTCTACCCATGAATTATCCAGTAATAGGTCTTTCACAACGAGCTCTACCTATACAGTAACGGTATTTAATTATGAAAGTTGGCTGGGTAGCTGACCCTGTTAGTCCGTTCTTGCAAGAGGCGTCTAGGTTAACTAAGATTTCCTCCGCTTAATGGATAACCATTTGCTACCAATGGAGAATTGCTTCTCATCTTGAATTGAGGTGAGTGGTTTTACACCAATAGAAACCATAAATTTCATACACAATAAAAGGGATATGATCCATTTTCTTATTTTTAGATAGTAAATGTAGTTCGTTTTTCCCTTCTATCCTATTTGATCATTGATATTTGAACATTGTCCTCTTTCCTTTGTTCTAGTTCATGATCTGAACGAGTCGCACATACACCCTAGTACATGTTCCTCGACGCTGAGGGCATCCCCGAAGCGCGGGGGATTTTGTGACATTTCTAATTGGCTGTCTTGTATTTCTAATAAGTTGTTTAATCGTTGGCATGTTGAATCATATACATAATGGACTGGTTTAGATCGATCCTAACCGGATGATTATGAATTACAATTACAATAGTAAATAAAAATCATAGAATATTAAACTCGGCAGGGTGAATTTTCAATCACGACTTGACGTGAAATTGAAATAAAGGCTATTCTCATTCAACCGCTACAAGATCAACAATTCCATAAGCTTGGGCTTCTGTTGCTGACATAAAAACATCTCTTTCCATGTCTTCGGATACAACCCATAAAGGTTTGCCCGTTCTTTGTACATAAACCCTTGTCAGGGTTTCACGTAGTTTCAGCAGTTCTCCCACTTCCAGGATGAATTCTCCCGTTGCTACTTCAGAAAAAGAACCAGCGGGTTGATGGATCATTACCCTGATGATATAAGATAATAAAAAGTTTCTCTATTTCGCACGATGAGGGGAAGATAAAAGAAAGATAAAAGAATAACAAGAAAAAAGATAGAATCGAACAACCGTACGGGCATTATGCATTGCATACGGCTCTACAATAAAATTGACCCTTACCTTCAAAAAATAGGATCGATTAGACCCCGATCGGTAAATGATCAACTTACCACCCTTCCTTTCGGAGGAATTCAAAAATACTATGATGGCTCCGTTGCTTTATATATTTATTATATTTTTTTGTCTGTGATTTGTCTGTCATTCAGCAATCCCAAAGTTGCTTTTTTGATCAAATAAACTAATGAAAAAAGAAAAGTTTTTTTTTTTTCGCTCTATACTATAAATATTGTTAAGAGACCTCTGGTGTGAAAAAAAGTTTGTGACGCTGAACTGGACTTCCGATAATAAAATAGGAAATACCTTTTTCTCATATTACTCTCTCGATACATAATCTAATGTTTTGAAAACAGAATTTCTTATATCGAATTCAAAGTGCCATGCTATTATTACTTAATATTCATATTTCATATGGCGAAGGCATAGTCTTCTTTTTTCTCTCAAATAAAAGCCTCATTGGCGCCAAGCGTGAGGGAATGCTAGACGTTTGGTAATTTCTCCTCCTACCAGGATAAAAGATCCCATTGAAGCGGCTGATCCCATGCATATTGTATGTACATCTGGTTGCACAAATTGCATAGTATCATAAAGAGCGACCCCCGGTATTACCCATCCGCCAGGAGAGTTTATAAACAAATACAGATCTTTGGTATCATCCTCGATACTGAGATATATCATAAGACCAATAAGTTGATTTGAGATCTCACTATCAACCTCTTGACCTAAAAAAAGTAATCTTTCTCGATAAAGTCGGTTGATTAGGGTCAAATTGTATCCCCTCGAAACCGTACAGGCGCCTTTTGACGCATACGGTTCAAAAAAAATCAATGTGTAGATTCCAATACTTTTTCTTTTTTCATAGCAAGTTCTTTCTAACTAAAAGGATTTTCTTTGATTTTTCACT